GTTATCATAGCTTACTATAAAGCATAGCACTGAAAATGCTAAGACGGTTATACCTGATTTAACATAAGGTCTTGGTCTTGAACCTTCTATTATCTTTACTCCTTAATTATACATGCAAGCCTCATCACAACAGTGAAATAGCCCACTACAATCGCATATGGAGCCGGTATCAGGCATCGCCAATGACGCCAAGCTAACACTAAGCCACGCCCCCACGGGTCACAGCAGTAACTAACATTAGGCCATAAGTGCTCAAACTTGACCTAGCAAAGGAGTCACACTAGGGCCGGTTAATCTCGTGCCAGCGACCGCGGTTACACGACAGACCCAAGACAATAGCATCGGCGTAAAGCACGACTAGATAACAGTACAACACATTTGGGACAAAACTAAACTAGGCTGTAAAAAGCCATAAGCCCCATGAACCCACTAACCCAATACTTAAACCATTTTAACTCGTGAAAATAGGAATACAAACTAAGATTAGATACCTTACTATGCCTAACCTAACACACAATAAAACAACTAATTGTTCGCCAAACAACTACGAGTAAAAACTTAAAACTTAAAAGACTTGACGGTACTTTACACCACCCTAGAGGAGCCTGTCTAATAACCGATACTCCACGATCAACCCAACCCCCCCTAGCCAAACAGTCTATATACCGCCATCGCCAGCTTACCTTGTGAAAGAAACAAAGTAAACGCAATAGCCACCCCTAATACGATAGGTCGAGGTGTAACTAATGGGCGGGAAAAAGATGGGCTACATTTTCTAACACAGAAAATACGAATAGACTATGAAAATAGAAACCGAAGGCGGATTTAGCAGTATGCTAAGGACAAAATACTTAACCGAAACAAACGCAATGAAGTGCGTACACACCGCCCGTCATCCCTGCCAAAAATCAATAATACTCCATAAAATATAAAACAAACTAAACAGGGCAAGTCGTAACATGGTAAGCGTACTGGAAAGTGCGCTTAGAAACAAAAAGTAGCTTACCAAAAGCATTCAACCTACGCTTGAACGACATTACACATAATCTTTTTGAGCTGAAACATAAACTACACAAAAATCCATAAACAATAAAACAAACCATTTGATAAACCAAGTAGATGTGATCGAACAGCAAACACACAAATTGTACCGTAAGGGAAAGAAATCAAGTAAAAAATAGCAAAGATAAACCCCTGTACCTTTTGCATCATGGTTTAGCAAGTAAATCAAGGACAAGAAGAATCAAAGCCCACATCCCCGAAACCAGATGAGCTACTTTAAAGCAGCTCATCGGGCTTACCCTTCTCTGTGGCAAAAGAGTGGGAAGACTTAAAAGTAGAAGTGAAACGCTTACCGAATCTGGAGATAGCTGGCTACCTAATAAAGGAATATAAGTTCCACTTTAGACCACACACATACACAATTATTATCTAAAGATAATCAATAGGGGTACAGCTCTATTGAAACAGGAAACAACCTGAATTTGAGAAAAAACATTACCGCACAACCAGTAGGCCTTAAAGCAGCCACCAAAAAAAATATCGTTAAAGAATTTACATTAAAAACCCCAAAACCAATCAGAAACTCCAAACAGACTAAAGGTAAATCCATAATAATGAATACCATTATGCTAAAACTAATAATAAGAACCATTCTCTACACGCACCTATCCACTAGAAACGGATAAACCACTAGCCATTAACAGACCACAATAGGCACCAAACAAACAATACCCACCTCTACACAAACTGTGACCCCAACACAGGTGCGTTAAAAAGAAGATTAACCATTATAAAAGGAACTCGGCAACCAAAAACCCCAACTGTTTAACAAAAACATAACCTTTAGCCAAACAAATATTAAAGGCAACGCCTGCCCAGTGAACAATTAAACGGCCGCGGTACCCTAACCGTGCAAAGGTAGCATAATCATTTGTCTATTAACTGTAGACCTGTATGAAAGGCAAAATGAGGGTTTAACTGTCTCTTATAATAAATCTATTAAACTGATCTACTAGTAAAAAAGCTAGAATGCACACATAAGACCAGAAGACCCTGTGAAGCTTAAACTAAACTATTAAACCCAATAATAATTACTTTCGGTTGGGGCGACCTTGGAAACAAGAAGAACTTCCAAATCACGTGATTTCCACACATACTTAAGGCCCACAAGCCAATACACGACCCAGTACTACTGACAATTGAACAAAGTTACTCCAGGGATAACAGCGCCATCTTCTTCAAGAGCCCATATCAAAAAGAAGGTTTACGACCTCGATGTTGGATCAGGACATCCTAATGGTGCAGCCGCTATTAAGGGTTCGTTTGTTCAACGACTAATGTCCTACGTGATCTGAGTTCAGACCGGAGCAATCCAGGTCGGTTTCTATCTATGATACATTATCTCCAGTACGAAAGGACCGACATAATAAAGCCTATACTACAAATATGCTTTTACAATAAATAACAATCAAAATTACCACTTCTAACCTAAACCAAGACAAGGTTAATTAAGAACCAACCTTAATGATTTCTATACTACTAACAAACATTTTCAACTCACTACTATACATCCTATCTATTCTCATCGCCGTCACATTCCTCACTTTACTAGAACGTAAACTACTAGGATACATACAACACCGAAAGGGGCCTAACTTAGTAGGACCCTTTGGACTACTACAACCAATTGCAGACGGATTAAAACTAATCTCTAAAGAAACAACTAAACCAACTCTTTCTTCACCAATTCTATTTACTATTTCCCCTATTATAGCCCTAACCCTAGCACTCGCATCCTGAGCTCCAATCCCAATACCATCCCAAATCACCAACATAAACCTCGGCCTATTATTCATCATAGCCATATCTGGAATATTTACATACACCATCCTATGGTCGGGGTGGTCCTCAAACTCAAAATACCCATTAATAGGGGCAATACGAGCTGTAGCCCAAATTATTTCATACGAAGTCACACTGGGTCTAATCGTTATTTCAATAGCCACCATCTCTGGTGGCTATTCACTAACAACATTTACAGAAACACAAGAACACCTCTGACTTCTACTGCCATCTTGACCACTAGCCATAATATGATTCACATCAACTCTAGCAGAAACCAACCGATCTCCATTTGACCTAACTGAAGGAGAATCCGAATTAGTCTCCGGATTCAATGTCGAATTTTCCGCTGGCCCATTCGCACTTCTATTCTTAGCAGAATATACCAATATCTTAATAATAAACACCTTATCCTCTACAATATTTATTAACCCTGGAACAATAAACCCAGAATTATTCACAATCAATTTAATAACAAAGACAATACTACTCACAACTACATTCCTGTGGGTACGAGCCTCCTACCCACGATTTCGATATGACCAACTAATACACTTACTATGAAAACAATACTTGCCCCTCACATTAGCCATATGTTTATTTAACATCTCATCATCCACAGCACTATGCGGAACTCCACCACAATGGAAGCGTGCCCGAGCAGGGACTACCTTGATAGAGTAGACACGGAATAAAATACTCCCGCCTCCCAAAAATTAATCCTCTAGGACCCCCCCCCTACCCCCCCCCTCCCAAATTTCGACTATATGTACTTGACTACATTTTAGTCTTTACTTTGCTATGTATAATCATACATTGGTGGCTTGCCCCATTCATATAAGCTTGTAACCTTTAGTAATTATCTACTGAGTCAATTTGCCTAATGAACAGACCTTCTCTCCCTCATTTTTTAACGTTCCACTCATATGTAAGGATACCTATTCTCGGTAACCATGACTATCCCGTTCCAAATGGAGTCCCATGTCCTAGCCCAGCCCGTGAAATCACCTATCCTCCGTTCTATAACACTTTCGTCCCGCTCTTCACGGACATATATTGTAACTCCTCCAAACTTGCCTTTCACCAGGCCACTGGTTACACTCTCAAGGTCATCTCAACGGCCCGGAACCATCCCTCCCTACTAGCTTTTTAAGAGGCATTTGGTCGCACCCTTTATCCTGGTACATTCACCCTCATGTTCTTATCACCTATGCCAGCTCCACCCCTGGTTGCCCTTTTTTTTTCTCTCTGCCTTTCACCTGACACCTCGATGCTCGTTACCGTTACCCCTCACCGGGGTAGACATTTTAGTCTGGGTGGCGCTCGATTCTTGGACCGGCATATTCCTTATATGGATCATCTCTTAATGCTTTGTAGACATATTTTTCTCCAATCCCGAATTCCCCTTAATAAATTTATTGTAAATCTCCTTGTAAAAAATTTTTTTTAGCCCTATTTCAAAAAATCGAAACAACACGATTCAAAAACCACAATAAACTTCCACATCCCAAAATTCACATTTAATTTTAATAATCATAACTTATTATAAAATTTCAGGTTCTAATTTATTAAACCCGATATTTACTATCTTTTATCACAGCAGCGGATCAAATATTAAAATGGTCCCCTNCACAATAGTTTATTATAAAATTTCAGGTTCTAATTTATTAAACCCGATATTTACTATCTTTTATCACAGCAGCGGATCAAATATTAAAATGGTCCCCTTAAAGATACTGTTGTTTTTCCAAGGATATTTAAAACATCCGATATTTTATATAAATAAAAATATCACAATAGTTTATTATAAAATTTCAGGTTCTAATTTATTAAACCCGATATTTACTATCTTTTATCACAGCAGCGGATCAAATATTAAAATGGTCCCCTCAAAGATACTGTTGTTTTTCCAAGGATATTTAAAACATCCGATATTTTATATAAATAAAAATATCACAATAGTTTATTATAAAATTTCAGGTTCTAATTTATTAAACCCGATATTTACTATCTTTTATCACAGCAGCGGATCAAATATTAAAATGGTCCCCTTAAAGATACTGTTGTTTTTCCAAGGATATTTAAAACATCCGATATTTTATAATTAAGGTAGCAAAGCTAGGCCATGCAACAGGCTTAAAACCTCAACACAGATGTTCAAATCATCTCCTTAATACTAGAAAGCCAAGACTCGAACTTGGACTAGAAAGATCAAAACTTCCCACACTACCAATATACTACTTTCTAGTAGGGTCAGCTAAACAAGCTGTCAGGCCCATACCCCGAAAATGCCACCAAGGCCCCTACTAATTAATCCAATATCTTGACTCATCATCACAACAAGCATCATTATAAGCACTTCCTTAATCACATCAACAACACACTGACTAATAACATGAACATGCCTAGAAATTAACACGCTATCTATAACCCCAATAATCTCCAAATTAAACCATCCACGAGCAACAGAAGCAGCAACAAAATATTACCTAATCCAAACCATTGCCTCAACAACAATACTATTTGCAGCCACAATAAACGCCCTAAACACCTCAAACTGAGAAATGCACCTCACAACAGAACCAACAACGACAATCATTACCTTAACACTAATACTAAAAATAGCAGCTGCACCATTCCACTTCTGACTTCCAGAAGTAACACAAGGAACAACAACCATAACAGCCCTAGTAATTTTAACCTGACAAAAAATCGCACCACTAACAATTCTACTAAACACCAACAACAAAACTAATATAACACTACTTCTAATATCTGCCGCCCTATCAATCACAATTGGAGGACTCGGAGGCCTCAACCAAACCCAACTACGAAAACTAATAGCATTTTCATCAATTGCCCATACAGGATGAATCCTCACAACACTTTCCATAGCACCCAATATTTCATTACTAACATTTATACTCTATAATATAACTACAATCCCAGTTTTCTTAGCCATAAACATCACAGCATTGACCACAATAAAAGATATTGGAACAGCCTGAACTACCTCACCAACCCTAATATTACTATTTTCAACAACAATACTATCAATGGGCGGACTACCGCCAATAACAGGATTTATGCCAAAATGGTTAATCTTAAACAAGTTAGTTTACTTGAACATAACAGTTGAAGCTACAATAATAGCCATGACCTCTCTGCTCAGCCTATATATCTATATACGACTCATATATATATCATCAATAACCGCCCCACCCCATACCACCCTTACATCAATAAAATGACGAACAACACATAAAAAATACCCGATACTAACCTCAACACTAACAATAATAACAACCCTGTTACTGCCTCTATCCCCAAATATATAGAAACTTAAGTTATATCAAACTAGAGGCCTTCAAAGCCCCCAAAAAAGACCATTTAGTTTCTGCTAGAGCTTGCAAACTCACTACATCTCCTGCTTGCAACACAGATATTTTAATTAAACTAAAGCTCCTAGATTAGTGGGCCTCGATCCCACAAACAACTAATTAACAGCTAGCTGTCCAAACCGGCGGACCTTAATCTAGCTTCTCCGTTTTTGGGCGGAAGGAAAAAACGGAGAAACCCCGGGCAGCTGCCAACTTCAGATTTGCAGTCTGACATGATTACACCTCGGGGCTTTGGTAGTAAGGGGGACCCCCTATGTGTAATTTTACAGACTACCGCCTAAAATCAGCCATACTACCTGTGTTTATCACCCGTTGACTTTTCTCAACAAACCACAAAGATATCGGGACCCTTTATCTACTGTTTGGTGCCTGATCAGGATTGATCGGAGCATGCTTAAGCATCTTAATACGAATAGAACTAACACAACCGGGTTCTCTGTTCGGAAGTGACCAAATCTTTAATGTTTTAGTCACAGCTCATGCATTTATTATAATTTTCTTCATAGTTATACCAATTATAATCGGGGGGTTTGGCAATTGATTAATCCCCCTAATAATCGGAGCCCCGGACATAGCCTTCCCACGTATAAATAACATAAGCTTCTGGTTACTCCCGCCAGCACTACTTCTTCTACTCTCCTCCTCCTACGTAGAAGCCGGAGCAGGAACCGGCTGAACAGTGTACCCGCCACTGTCAGGAAATATAGTACACTCCGGTCCATCAGTAGACTTAGCAATCTTCTCCCTACATCTGGCAGGAGCCTCCTCCATCCTGGGAGCAATCAATTTCATTACAACATGTATTAACATAAAACCTAAATCCATACCAATATTCAACATCCCCCTCTTCGTCTGATCAGTATTAATCACCGCCATTATGTTACTACTAGCCCTACCAGTACTAGCAGCAGCGATTACTATATTACTAACAGATCGAAATCTCAACACCTCCTTTTTTGACCCGTGCGGAGGAGGGGACCCCGTCCTATTTCAACACTTATTCTGATTCTTCGGTCACCCAGAAGTGTATATCCTTATTCTTCCTGGGTTTGGTATTATCTCAAGCATTATCACATTCTATACTGGAAAAAAAAACACATTCGGATATACAAGCATAATTTGAGCAATAATATCTATCGCGATCTTGGGTTTTGTCGTATGGGCACATCATATATTTACTGTTGGACTAGATATCGATAGCCGTGCCTACTTTACAGCAGCAACAATAATCATTGCAATTCCAACAGGAATTAAAGTATTCGGCTGACTTGCCACCCTTACTGGTGGTAAGATTAAATGACAAACCCCAATCTATTGGGCATTGGGGTTCATCTTCTTATTCACTGTGGGCGGGATGACAGGAATTATCCTAGCAAACTCATCACTAGACATTGTCTTACATGACACTTACTACGTAGTAGCACACTTCCACTACGTGCTTTCCATAGGAGCAGTATTTGCCATCATGGGAGGATTAACCCACTGATTCCCACTATTCACAGGATACACATTAAACCAAACAATAACAAAAACCCAATTCTGGGTAATATTTGCCGGAGTAAACATCACATTCTTTCCACAACACTTCCTAGGATTATCTGGAATACCACGACGATACTCAGACTTTCCAGATGCCTTCACTCTATGAAATACTATCTCATCAATCGGATCCACTATCTCTATAATAGCCGTACTAATATCTTTATTTATTGTATGAGAAGCACTTACATACAAACGAGAACTAAAACCCCTGCTAGGAAAGAAAACCCATGTAGAGTGATTCTTCGGAACACCGCCACCACATCACACCCACACTGAACCCACATTCATACCAAACAACACATACGCCCCAATTCGAAATCTTATCACCTATATAGAATGACCTTGACCCGAGAAAAGGCAGAGCTTAAATCTGCCATCTATTAATTTCAAGTTAACCACATACTATGCTTTCTTCTCGAGAACCTAGTAAATATATATTACATGGCCTTGTCGTGGCCAAATTACAACCTCCTGTGGCTCTCATATGCCATACGCAGCCCAACTATCGCTTCAAGAAGCCGCAGGACCCGCAATAGAAGAAGTCGTATTCCTACACGACCACGTCCTATTACTCACATGCCTAATATCATTAGTAATCATAATATTTGCCATGACAGCAACTACAACCACCCTAACCCATAATGACCCGACAGAAGAAGTAGAACAACTAGAAGCAGCTTGAACCGCAGCCCCAATTATAATCCTCATCCTAACGGCCCTGCCATCAGTCCGATCCCTTTACTTAATAGAAGAAGTGTTCAATCCATATATTACCATTAAAGCAACAGGCCACCAATGATACTGAAACTATGAGTATTCAGACGAAACCCAAATTTCGTTTGACTCCTATATAATCCAAACAAAAGACCTACAAAGCGGATCCCCTCGACTTCTAGAAGTCGACCACCGCATAACCATGCCCACAAACCTACAAGCCCGTATCATCGTAACTGCAGAAGACGTCTTACACTCCTGAGCAATCCCATCACTGGGGGTTAAAGTAGATGCCGTCCCTGGACGGCTAAACCAAATCCCAATATCCACATCACGAGTGGGAGTATTCTTCGGCCAGTGCTCAGAAATCTGCGGAGCAAACCACAGCTTTATGCCAATCGCAATAGAAGCCATTCCACTAAACCATTTCGAACAGTGACTTATCTTAAAACAATCATTAAGAAGCTTCTATAGCATTAGCCTTTTAAGTTGAAGAAGAAATACTATTTCCTTGATGAGTGCCACAACTCGATACAATTTATATCTTTTTAATCTTTATATGGACATGACTTATACTACACTTAACTGTAAAAAAAATCAACACATTTCTAATAACAACAGGGCCAAAAAAACTAGATATTAAAAATAAAAAACAAATACAAACCTTGCCATGAACATAAATATATTTGAACAATTCTCAAGCCCAGAACTTCTACTAATTCCCACCGCCCCGGTATCAATACTAATTCCGGTCATACTAATCTACCACAAGCCTAAACTACTAGGGAATCGGATAACAACATCAATCTCCACATTCCTGAAAATTATAATACTAAATATGACCAACCAGTTAACTCCAGATGGACAAAAATGATGCCAAGTACTAACTAGCCTATTAACAGTAATTCTACTATCAAACCTGCTCGGACTTCTGCCATACACTTTCACATCAACCTCCCAACTATCAATAAACATAGCCATAGCTATCCCCCTATGACTAACTACAATTATTGCCGGTATAACAAAAAAACCATCAACCGCCTTAGCCCACATACTCCCAGAGGGATCCCCGACCACATTAATTCCTTTTATAGTTATTATTGAAACCATTAGCATACTTATACGACCTCTAGCCCTTGGGGTCCGACTCACAGCTAACATTACAGCAGGCCACTTATTAATAACCATGGTCAGCTCAGCCGCACTCAACTTAATCAACACCCACATCACCCTAAGCATACTAACATGTATCTTACTATTTATACTTTCACTACTAGAACTGGCAGTTGCATGCATCCAAGCCTATGTGTTCGCACTACTAATCATCTTATACTTACAAGAAAATACCTATGACCCACCAACTTCATCAATACCACCTAGTTGACCCAAGCCCATGACCATTAACGGGAGCCATGGGCTCCCTTCTTATAGCCTCAGGCCTGACCATTTGATTTCACACGAACACCGCTACAGTGCTTAAAATTGGCCTACTAACAATCGCACTTACCATGATTCAGTGATGACGAGATGTAGTACGAGAAAGCACCTATCAAGGACACCACACAAAAGGTGTCCAAAAAAACATACGTTACGGTATAATCCTCTTCATCACATCAGAAGTATTCTTCTTCCTGGGGTTCTTCTGAGCCCTATACCACATTAGCTTAGTCCCAACACCAGAACTAGGAGCAGAATGACCCCCCACAGGAATTGTCCCCCTAAACCCAATAGAAATACCACTACTTAACACAGCAATTCTCCTATCATCCGGAGCAACTATCACATGATCACACCACATAATAATAGGCGGTAATAAAAAAGAATCCACCCATGCCCTAATAATAACCATCATCCTAGGGGTCTATTTCACAATACTACAAATATCAGAATATATAGAAACCCCATTTACTATCTCAGACAGCGTATATGGCTCACTATTCTTCGTGGCCACGGGATTTCACGGACTCCACGTCATAATCGGAACATCCTTCCTAATAATTTGCCTACTCCGCCTCACTACACACCACTTCACAACAACACATCACTTCGGATACGAAGCAGCAATCTGATATTGACACTTTGTCGATATCGTGTGATTATTCCTATACATCTCAGTATATTGATGAGGTTCCTATTTCTTTAGTATATTGTACAAATGCCCTCCAAGCATTAAGTCCCTACAGGGAAGAAATAATCAACCTTATCACCATTATCTTTATATCCCTACTGACAGCAACACTACTATACACGATTAACATTCACATCATCACCAAACCAGATATTAATAAACTTTCACCATATGAGTGCGGATTCGACCCCATGGGAGATGCTCGTACTCCAATCTCTATCCAATTCTTCCTAATCGCCATCTTATTTATTCTATTTGACCTAGAGATTATTCTTCTACTTCCAATCCCCTGAAGCATAAACACCAACCCGCCTAACTCTACCATCGCACTAACCACAACCCTACTAACAGTCCTCACACTAGGACTCGTATATGAATGACTCCAGGGGGGGCTGGAATGAACAGAGTATTGCGGTAGTCTAATTAGACATCTGATTTCGACCCAGAAGAACTTAATACTTAAGCCCCAGTAATGGAACTAACTAAAATCACCCTATTCATAGCCTTTACGATTACTATTACAAGCCTATCAACACAACAAAAACACCTCATATTGGCCCTAATGTGTGTAGAAACAATAATACTCATCATATTTACAATGCTAGTAATATTCACATCAACCTCTATAACCCTATCACAAATTCCAATACCAACAATCCTACTCACCATCTCAGTATGCGGAGCAGCCGTAGGATTAAGCTTAGTTGTTGCAATCACACGAACACACGGAAACGACTTCCTAAAAAACCTAAATCTCCTATAATGCTTAAAATTATCTATATAACTCTAATATTAATTCCCACTACCCTGATACTAAAACCAAAGATACTCTATACAGCAACAACCTCCTATGCATTTACACTAGCCATAATCAGTATAAGTTTACTAGAACCTTCCTCCAACACACACCTTTACCTAGACCACACTTCAGCCCCACTATTCACACTATCCTATTGATTACTACCCATAACAATACTTGCCAGCCAAAACATACTAAAAAAAGAACCCATACAACGACAACGCACATTATTAACAACACTCATCCTACTACAAAGCACTATTGCCCTAACATTTACAGCCTACAATCTAACCCTGATATATGTTATATTCGAGGCCACCCTAATCCCAACCCTAATCATCATCACACGATGAGGACAGCAAGCCGAACGACTAACCGCAGGCACATACTTCATACTATATACCCTTATAACATCTATACCACTACTAATAACCACCCTATTCCTTAACAACACGTCTAACACCCCAACACTTTTTATACAAATAACACAACCCATTAACCAACTTACAGAACTTATATTATGGTTGGGCTGTTTAACAGCCTTCCTAGCAAAAATACCAATTTATGGACTCCACCTATGACTCCCAAAAGCACATGTAGAAGCCCCAGTTGCAGGGTCAATAGTACTAGCAGCAATTCTACTAAAACTTGGAGGATACGGCATCATCCGAATAATACAAACTCTCCCCCCAATAAAAACAGACATATTCTTACCGTTTATCGTTCTTGCCTTGTGGGGGGCAACACTAGCCAACCTGACATGTTTACAACAAACAGATCTAAAATCTCTCATTGCCTACTCATCTATTAGCCACATGGGCCTAATTATCGCCGCCATTATAATTCAAACACAATGAAGCCTATCCGGAACTATAGCCCTAATAATTGCCCACGGATTCACTTCATCAACACTATTCTGTCTAGCCAATACCTCTTATGAACGAACAAAAACTCGAATTATAATCCTTACACGAGGATTACACAACATCCTACCCATAATAACAACCTGATGGTTACTAACTAACTTAATAAACATCGCCATTCCACCTAGCATAAACTTTACCGGAGAATTACTAATTATATCCTCCTTGTTCAACTGATGTCCAACAACAATCATTATACTTGGACTATCAATACTAATCACAGCATCCTACTCCCTACACATGTTTTTATCAACACAAATAAACACACCGCTGTCAAACACCCAAACCCAACCAACACACTCACGAGAACACCTGCTTATACTTATACACATAATCCCTCTAGTACTCATCTCACTAAAGCCAGAACTGGTAATTTAAAGTGTGTGTAGTTTAAAAAAATATCATGCTGTGACCATGATGATAGGAAACACTCCTCACACACCAGATGGTGCATTAAGACCTGCTAACTCTTTAATCCGGAAATAACCGCCGGCTCCCTCTGCCAAAGGATAATAGTATTCCACTGGTCTTAGGCACCAAAATCCTTGGTGCAAATCCAAGTGGTAGAAAATGAACCTAATAACCCCAACAATTACATTAACCATCTTCCTATCACTAATTATTTCCACTGTACAAAAACCAACACCACATAATAAAATTAAAAACAATCTAATATTACTATTCATGCTCAGCTTAATACCTGTCACCCCGCTCTTAAATAATAACCTAAAACTTACTCTCTCATCTTCACCCGTAATTACAACCGCAACAGAAAACATTAATATCTCTATTACACTAGATACACTATCACTCTTATTTATACCAATCGCCCTATTCATCACATGATCAATCACAGAATTTTCAGCCTGATATATAATTACCGACCCTAAAATAAACAAATTCCTTAAATACCTCCTTATCTTCCTTATCGCAATAATAACAATTATTACAGCGAACAACATGTACCAACTTTTCATTGGCTGGGAAGGCGTAGGTGTTATATCCTTTCTGTTAATCGGATGATGAAACGGACGCTCCGACGCCAACACAGCAGCACTACAAGCTATCATCTACAACCGCATCGGAGACATCGGCTTAATTATAACAACCGCTTGACTAATGGCCTCCTCCTCAATAAATATACAAGAACTGCTATCCCAATACGAAACAACACACACCATCCCAATGCTCGGACTATTAGCCGCAGCAATAGGAAAATCCGCACAATTTGGGTTACACCCATGACTACCGTCAGCCATGGAAGGACCAACACCCGTATCAGCCCTTCTCCACTCCAGCACAATAGTCGTAGCCGGAGTATTCTTATTAATCCGACTACATCCCCTCCTATGCGGTAATAAAAACATAATGACAATTTGTCTAATTCTAGGAGCAACAACAACTCTATTCGCAGCAGCTGCGGCGACAACCCACACAGACATCAAAAAAATCATTGCCCTATCAACTACAAGCCAATTGGGACTAATAATAACAATAGTCGGATTAAACCAACCAACCCTAGCCTTTCTACACATAACCACCCACTCATTCTTCAAAGCCCTACTATTCTTATGCTCAGGCTCTTTTATTCACAACTTAAACAATGAACAAGACGTACGAAAAATAGGAAATCTAATAAAAACCCACCCAATAACCTCCTCATTCCTCACGATCGCAAACTTTTCACTTATTGGAACACCATTTCTCTCAGGCTTTTACTCAAAAGATACTATCATCGAAATAATAACAAACTCCCACACTAACTCCTGAACCCTTATAATTACACTAATCGCCACTATCCTTTCCGCATCTTATAGTACAAAGATCATTCTATCCACACTAACAGAACACACCCGCACAAGCCATAAAACCCACAAAGAAATAAAAACAACTTTTAACCCACTATCACGACTAGCAGTAATATCCATTATATTAGGGACTCTAACAAAAATCTCAACACTACAGACTACAACAATAACCACCATACCAAAAATTATCAAACTGATAGCATTAGTTGCAACCCTAACAGGAATAACACTATCAAAAGACATATTATATACAACTAGCCACTCAAAACCTAAAACCCCCAATATACTTAACCTCTTCTTTAACCAACTCGCCTTCTTTACTATCCCCCACCGAACAGTTACAATAAATACACTAAAAACTAGCCAAAAAACTTCAACCGAACTAATTGACCTTTGAACCCTAGAAACATGAGGACCAAAAGGCCTAATAAACACACTCACCCCTATAATCCACCTAACAACACAACAAAAAAACATAGTCAAAACCTACATAACTACATTTACTACAACCACTATTATCTATATCGCCACAATACAAACCTAAAAGGTCGTAAACCCCCCAATCGCGACCAACTAAGAATCACAAGAATTGAAAATAAAACCACCAACAAACCCCAAGAACAAACAATTAAACCAACACCACCATCAAAATAAAAAACGCCACCCCCATTAACCTCTATACACATCAAATCCTCCCAACCAAAATAAACCAATAAACCACCACCACCTCCTACAATAACCCATCACGAAAAAAGGGCGGCCAAGACAAACATAAAAATAGTAAAATACTTACGCCCATCAATCTTAAAACCATCAACTTTATCCTTCTCCACACTCACACAATAACCAAAAACTACAACTAAACCACCCAAATACACAATATACATCACTAAAGCCGCAAATGTACGACCAAGCATAACCATAAACACACAACAAAAAAAAGAAATTCCCATAAGAGAAATAACCCCATGATACGGAACAAAAGTTACACCTAAAACCACAACGCCAAAAACAACAAACACCAAAATTAAACCAAATAAGCAATTTATAACAACCATAATTTTTGCTCCACCGAGACCTGCGGCCTGAAAAACCACCGTTGTAAATTCAACTACAAAAATGTCCAACCAACACACACTATTAATATTTAACCTTCTACCTGTAGGACTTAACATCTCAACCTGATGAAACTTCGGATCCATGCTACTAACCTGCTCAGCATTACAAACCATCACCGGGTTTTTCCTAGCAATCCACTATACGGCCAATATTAACCTAGCCTTCTCATCCATCATGCACATCACTCGTGATGTGCCCTACGGATGAATCATACAAAACACCCATGCAATTAGCGCATCCATATTTTTCATCTGTATTTACGCCCACATTGCACGAGGATTATACTACGGCTCTTACCTAAATAAAAATGTGTGAATATCAGGAACTACCTTATTAATTATTCTAATAGCCACAGCCTTCTTCGGGTACATCCTACCATGAGGACAAATATCCTTCTGAGCAGCAACAGTTATCACAAACTTACTAACTGCCATCCCCTACCTCGGAAACACCCTTACAACTTGACTTTGAGGCGGATTTTCAATTAATGACCCAACCCTTACCCGATTCTTTGCCCTACACTTCATCCTGCCATTTACCATTATTTCATTATCCTCAATCCACATCATACTCCTACACACCGAAGGGTCAAGCAACCCATTAGGGACAAACTCTGATATCGATAAAATCCCGTTCCACCCATATCACTCACACAAGGATATACTCCTATTAACTATCATAATCACCATACTATTCATCACCCTATCATTTTTCCCTGATATATTTAACGACCCAGAAAACTTTTCAAAAGCAAACCCAATAGTAACACCACAACACATCAAACCAGAGTGATACTTTCTATTTGCCTACGGTATCCTACGATCAATCCCAAACAAACTCGGAGGAACAATCGCCCTAATTATGTCAGTTACTATTCTACTCACAATACCATTCACCCACACCTCCCGTGTACGATCCACAACCTTCCGCCCACTAGCACAACTAATATTCTGATCTCTAATTGCCACCTTCATTACAATCACATGAGCAGCCACAAAACCAGTAGAAACACCATTCACTTCTGTAGGCCAAATTACATCTACTCTGTACTTTATATTTTTTATTACCACCCCAGTACTCGGGTGGTCAGAAAACACTTTAATCCAACACTGCTCAAGTAGCTTAATAATTTAAAGCATTGTTCTTGTAAACCAAAGACGGACTTAATCCCTAGAGCATTCAAAGAAGAGAATCTCATCTCTAGCCCCCAAAGCTAGAATTTTAACTTTAAACTACTCTTTGCCAAAAAATTAATCCTCTAGGACCCCCCCCCTACCCCCCCCCTCCCAAATTTCGACTATATGTACTTGACTACATTTTAGTCTTTACTTTGCTATGTATAATCATACATTGGTGGCTTGCCCCATTCATATAAGCTTGTAACCTTTAGTAATTATCTACTGAGTCAATTTGCCTAATGAACAGACCTTCTCTCCCTCATTTTTTAACGTTCCACTCATATGTAAGGATACCTATTCTCGGTAACCATGACTATCCCGTTCCAAATGGAGTCCCATGTCCTAGCCCAGCCCGTGAAATCACCTATCCTCCGTTCTATAACACTTTCGTCCCGCTCTTCACGGACATATATTGTAACTCCTCCAAACTTGCCTTTCACCATTATTATAAAATTTCAGGTTCTAATTTATTAAACCCGATATTTACTATCTTTTATCACAGCAGCGGATCAAATATTAAAATGGTCCCCTTAAAGATACTGTTGTTTTTCCAAGGATATTTAAAACATCCGATATTTTATATAAA